TTTCAAAAAAACTGTTCATACTATGAGCATAGTATGCTGACAAATTGTGCCCCCATCGTCTAGTGGTTTAGGACATCTCTCTTTCAAGGAGGCAACGGGGATTCAACTTCCCCTGGGGGTGGGGTATTACGAAAGGAAGTGGATCGGGAATTATTAAGAAATATAGAATTTCTTCTTCCTGGGTCGATGCCCGAGCGGTTAATGGGGACGGACTGTAAATTCGTTGGCAATATGTCTACGCTGGTTCAAATCCAGCTCGGCCCAATAATTCACTGATCCGCCATGAAATCATATTACCTTCTTGTTCCGTTTTATTCTGTTTTCTAGAAATGCTTGATACAAAAAACTAAAAAGACAAAAAAAAAAAGAAATCCAAATTTCTGTTATATCTTTACTTGTATTTTATTTACTTTCTTTTTTTGTCGTTTTTTCCTACAAATTCTGATCTTGTTAATGACCTAGATTCATATCAAGATTTCTAAATAGAAAGTCTAAGAAAAAGAATAATATAAAGATAGAAAGAAAAAATAAACTTTCAATCTTTTCATTGAAAGATTCATTATCAATCGATTTTTTTTATTTGAAATAACGATGACTAGTAATTTGTGTCATTATAACTAAAGTGGATATCCATGTGGATATCCATATTACCACTCGCCTCTCTCTTATAACGAGGCCGATTCCAATTCCAATAAGAATTGCTGTACACTTTCTTTATTTTATATTTAAGTTTCTTGGGATTGTAGTTCAATTGGTCAGAGCACCGCCCTGTCAAGGCGGAAGTTGCGGGTTCGAGCCCCGTCAGTCCCGATGGATTCAAATCCAATAATCCAACCAAAAAAATATATCAATTACGCTTTCGATTTTTTTTTTTTTCTCTAAAAAGGAGACAAATAGTAGAATTTTTTTTCTCAAAGAGAAGGGGGTCCCTCCCTTTTCTTTTTTTTTTTTTTCATCAAAGTAAATAGAAAAATGAGAATTCCACTTTTTTTAACTAGTTTAACTAATAGTGACGGAGACGGATCGAGACAGAATATCCAGGATTTCAAGAGATACCGCACCGAGTTTGGCTTTTTCGATTTCTCCCAACCTGCGTAATGAAATCGCATCGAGTACCATATCTTATCTTTGCCGATAGTACATACACTAATCAAATTTTTCTTTGTACGATGCAAGATGAATCGAATTTCTTTGAAATTCTTTTAATTGGAAAAATCTCTTCTTTTTTGACTCCGATTTTGCTCAATTACCAATTTGAATTTGAAATAATCGATCTCATTCAAATTGTACACGAAAGTTTTGCTATATTCTATTTATTCCATTACTAATCTTTATCACACCTTTTTCCAATAAGATTAGATAAGGAGTTTAGAACTTCACTTCCCTTTCTCCATTTCGCTTCTATTATTTGTTTGTTTGGATTTGTTTGGAACCAATGTAAGTGGAAAGGAGGTTAGATGATACTTGGTGAACTGATTGGATAAAGAAGGCATATAGTAGTTTTTTATAGAAAAAAAGAATCAAAAAGAATTTGAAAGAAAATTCAAAAATGAAAATAAAGTAACGAAATTCTCGATTGGGTCAAGAATCCTTTTTTGGATTCGGTATGAATAAACGATCTTTCTATGTTATACTATTCAATTCTCGACGAGGAATCCATTTGATAGGTTAGGTATTCTTATTCATGATATTTATCCGATTCGATATTATCGAGATAATATTTATCTCATTGAATTTAGAGGCAAAAAAATTATCATCTCTATGGGATTAAATCCCGAGTTATTGTGAAGTAAAGAAAAATAAAAGGATGAGATTATGGAAGTCAACATTCTCGCATTTATTGCTACTGCACTGTTCATTCTAGTTCCTACTGCTTTTTTACTTATAATATATGTAAAAACTGTTAGTCAAAGTAATTAATTTGAACGCAAGTTAACATTTTCGTTTTTAATTAATATCAATGATTAAAAAGAGAAACAAAAAGGATTCCAAATTTTGGTTTTAGCTGAAATGTGCTGTACGGACTAGAATCAGCAGTATCCTATGAGATTCGATAGTATGGGTAGAAAAAAATATATATTTCTTTACTGCCCATACTATACTATTTTTTTTATTCGAGTTTAGAAAGTTGTACTGTATAAAGATATAGGGTTAATAGAAATCAATCGAAAATGGCATCTTCATTTTTAGATATTTAGATATTAATGAACTATATGGAATGTACATAAGGTCCCAATTCGATTTCTTTTCCTCATCCATTTGATTTGTGTTCATTCGAATTAATCTTATTCTCAAATGGTCGAGGGGTACTTCTGGCTCTTACGATTCGAATTCCTGGAATTCTGTGATTATTTTGAATTTCCTATTGAAATTTGAATAGGAATCCTCGAGTCTATTGAAATAATCAAAGAAAAGGAAAAAAAGAGTCTAGATATATTCTATTAAGAATAGAAAATCCAAAAATCTTTTTTTAGCATTCTTAAGTGATTAAACGATTATCAAATCATCCAAAGAATGGAGTTTTAGAAAAACTTTTCAGATTTTGTGGAAAAGCATTAGTAAACTTCGGCGGTTTTGAATCTTTGAATCATGATATGAAATGAGTATAGAATTAAATAACTTGAAATTTTCAAAATGAATAAAGGAAAGACTTTCTTTTATCTTTGAACAAGAAAAAGCCAAACAAATAAAAAGTAAAAAAGGGTTCCTCTATTCCTACTAGAAATGTCAATATATAACTCTGGTAAGGATCCGTTTAGCGAAATAGAAAATTTAAGAAGAATTTGTTTGGAATAAATTTTCCCTCATTTTGATTTCTTTTACTTTCTAAATATGAAAGACGGGAATCATTCAACTATTTGTTTGATTAGGATTCTATTATAAAGGGTCTTTTTCGTCTATTCTTGAAGAGAATAGATTATTCAACCCAAATCCGACTCCAATAGAATTTCGAAATGGAGATTTTTTTAATTCAATTTCGAAATTGAATTAATTGAATTGAAAAGTCTTTGCAGAATGATCTATAAAACAATTGATAGAGTTCAATTTCTCAACTCAATTAGGAGTACCCCTAGAGTCCACTTCTTCCCCATACTACGAGTGAAAGGGAAAATGTAAAGACTACCATTAAAGCAGCCCAAGCGAGACTTACTATATCCATGTGAATTATGTCCCCTATCTCTATGAATATGAAGATATTTTTCCAGTATTGTTTACTTTGTTTATTGTTCACTAATAATAGTAGTCGAATCACCGGTGTGGAGTCAAAAAAAAAAAAGATTTTGACTAATGACATTGATGAAATAATACAAAAAATCCAATTTATCTTAAGAAGTTCTTATTATATTATTTTTTTTGTTTTGGTAGAATCGGTAAAGATGAAGCACAAATAAAAATAGGCAGTGACCAGTCTCAAGGGTCCTTTTTTTCCTCCGCGTGCTGATCTGATTGGGAAGCAATTGCAGCAGTTATATCAGCAAAACCAACTAAGGCATTTCGTGTCTTTTGTTGATCAGACGAGGCGACACCCAAGATTCGAACTGGGGAACGAGGAGTTGCAGTCCTTCGCCTTACCACTCGGCCATGCCGCCCAATAACTATTGACTATGAATTCGAACCATTCTTAGATTTGAATCTAGCGTTTCATTTCCTTATGAATATATAATATAGGAAAATAAATATGGAACTATTTAGTATTGATTCTTTCCAATCAAGAAATCCTTCTCTTCTCTGTTTAAGATATATTGTAATAGAAGATAGATAGATTTGTCAACCCCAGAACTTTAATTCTTATGCGAATATCTAATGGTAAATCTTATAATGGTAAATCTTAGATTTCTGTTCAATGAAAATTGAAATAGAAAATGGATTCTATGGGTTTTGCCAGAACACGACATCCGCTGTCCAGAATCGAACTGCAATAACAGGGGAGACATAATATCTATATATAAAGAACTATCTTTATAGTTATATATAAATAACTATCCTTCTATTTGCGGTTTCATAAAACCAACCCTCTTTCGCGCTTCAATCGTATTATAACGACCTCTATAAAAATAGAAAAAAAATAGATAAAAAAATATCTCTTCTGCGCGGACCTTTTTTTTTTAACTAAAACTAAAAAGCTAAAAAGGGAAATTCACGAAAAAAGCTAAGTGCTAGAAAGAATCTACTTTATATTATTTCTTATTATTGGGTCTTTATCTTATCGAAGAGATAAAATCGGGATCATTTATTTTACTGTTATCAAATCCTATTAGAATTGGAATATGTAAAATATGTAATATCATAACATAATAATCGTAGAAATGGAATTCACTTTTCTTTTGTTATTCTATACAAAACTTCATAAGTCTAACTTAATAAGTTAAGTGGAATTTTGCAATTGCTTTCTAGTTGTATTTGTTGGAAATTCAAAATTTGAGTCTATAATTCTCCCTGTTCATATATATTTCATACATTCCTTATTCATATATGGATTAGATCAACTTTTATGTGATTCCGTAACGAGAATAGAAATTTCATTATTGCCGGATCGACCTATATAATTGAATGAAAAACGACTGAATAATGGAATTCTTTTATCAACAAATAGGAAATTAAAAATGCTTAGAGATGAAAATGAGGGATTGTCTGTAATACCTGCATTTAATCAGATACAATTTGAAGGATTTTGTAGGTTCATTGATCAGGGCTTAAGAGAAGAACTTTCTAAGTTTCCAAAAATAGAAGATCCAGATCAAGAAATGGAATTTCTATTATTTGTGGAAACATATCAATTACTAGAACCTTTGATAAAAGAAAGAGATGCTGTATATGAATCACTTACATATTCTTCTGAATTCTATGTATCCGCAGCATTAATTTGGAAAGGCAGTAGGGATATGCAAGAACAAACCCTTTTTCTTGGAAACATTCCTCTAATGAATTCCCTGGGAACTTCTATAGTAAATGGAATATACAGAATTGTGATTAATCAAATATTGCAAAGCCCCGGTATT